AGGAAATGGTTGCATTTCGATACTATTTTATTAAATCGATAAAACAAAATCTGCCTCATTAGTAGTAGTAGGTCACATCGCTTATTCTAATGGATCTTACGGAGCCTGTTCATGTACAATATGATCGGAGCTGATCATAGATCATAGAAAAAAGTCTCTTCAAACAAACCCGCCTATCCTCACCATAGGGTATAGGATTTTTCATTTACGGGGTGGTTAGAACAAAGACACATTAATTAGGTTGTGAATCCAAATGTGGCAGATTAAGGGGTATATAGTTTTCTGCACGGTCCAATCAATAGTTCAAGTCACACACTCCCATAATCCATTTTTTCGTCGTAGAATTCCCCTCAACTATAGAGTATAATATACTTTATTTGACACGGAACTAGTGAAGGGAAATATCTAAAGATATGCTTTATTCTTTTCAAAGAATACATATGTCTAGCAATGAAATACAATTCTTCCTCCTCAAGCGAGAAATAGAAATATTTAATTAAATATTTTTAGCTTATGATATAGATTTTCTATAAAGGACCTGAAATCCCCTGCTTACGTATCATTAGAAAATGCATTAACATAAATACGGCAGTAAGAAGAGGTAATACAAAAGTGTGTAAACTATAAAAACGAGTCAAAGTGGATTGTCCCACACTAGCACTTCCCCGTAATAACTCTACTAACGGAGATCCTATTCCAGGAATAGCTTCCGGTACACCTGTTACAATTTTGACTGCCCAATAACCAATTTGGTCCCAAGGTAAGGAATAACCAGTTACCCCAAAAGATGCGGTCAATACAGCCAAAATCACACCGGTAACCCAAGTTAATTCGCGAGGTTTTTTAAAACCGCCAGTGAGATACACACGAAATACATGGAGGATCATCATTAGGACCATCATACTTGCGGACCACCGATGAACTGATCGGATTAACCAACCAAAATTAACTTCAGTCATTATATATTGAACAGAAGCAAAAGCCTCAGTAACAGTTGGACGGTAGTAAAAAGTCATAGCAAACCCTGTAGCTACTTGTACTAAAAAACAAGTAAGTGTAATTCCTCCTAGACAATAAAATATATTGACATGAGGGGGAACATATTTACTGGTTATATCATCTGCAATCGCCTGAATCTCGAGACGTTCTTCGAACCAATCATAGACTTTATTGAGATAGGTAAACAAATAGTACTCCCCCTCGGAGAACCGTATCTGAAAATTTCATCTCGTACGGCTCAAACAAAAAACCAAAGTATTGTTTTACTTGTAAGGGGGATCGCTTTATAATCAAACCCCCCCGTTTTTACGTCTATGCGGAGACGATTTATTATTTGTGGTTATAATGCTAAAATATCAAGTCGGCTCGTTGATCGTTACTGGCCTGTTGAATCTTCTATTTTCCTATTCACCTTTACTATTCACCACTTCTTTTCTGTGATTTGTGATTTTCTTTGTGTCTACTCCAGATTTACTCTTCTTTTTTGATAGGAATTCTCTTGTTAAGAACCTATTAATCGATTGAAACCTCAGATTCATACTAAGGACCGCGATGATTACTTAAAAGTACAAAATAAGTCCAAAGATTCTATGAGTAAGAACCATTAGATGATCATTTATTCAACGAATAGATATAATAACTCAAAATAAAAAGAAAGTTTCGTACTTTGATCAAAATCATATATCAATAGGGGAAATTTGTTGAAAAAAAAAAAGAAGAAAAAACCCTTTTGATTTAGAACTTATAACACTCTTTAGACAAATTTTTTTTTATAGCGAGTCCGGTCGCGGGGTCTGAATAGTAAGTAGGAATCATAGTTATTGATTGGGATTTATTTCATATATTTCGTGCTCCAGATACTCAAATAAATACCTGACGAGGAAAAACCATCTCGATAAAGATGACAGATTTCTTCTCTGTACTACCAATAGGATCAATTAGAACAAGTCACACACTCATATTCCGGAAATACAGAAAAAAAGAAATTCCACGATCGAACTACCACTAAAGAGATAATGGGATAAAAATACGAAAACAAAATACTTTACTTTGTATTCGTATGCAAAATGACCTTTCTTGTGAGAATCTAATTCATTGAAATTCCATCCAGTAAAACGGAAGAATTATAAATTTCTAAAATAATAGATAGGAATACTGCAAATAGAGCCATTGCAACACCCATCAAAGGAGTGGTTCCCCATCCAGGAGCTACTTTACCATATTCTGAATTCAATGGTTTTAATAAACTACCTACAGCAGTTTGTCTTGGTCCCGATCTAGAACCGCCCTCAACGCTTTGTGTAGCCATAAATCCTCTTCTTTTGTATTCATTGAGATCTGTTGACTTTGTATACCATTCCGTTGTAAATAAACGATCTTATCATAGATCCATCGATCCATGGTAGTTATATAATAATGGAAACAGCAACGCTAGTCGCCATCTCTCTATCTGGTTTACTTGTAAGTTTTACTGGGTATGCCTTATATACTGCTTTTGGGCAACCCTCTCAACAATTAAGAGATCCATTCGAAGAACACGGGGACTAGTTGAAGTAATGAGCCTCCCAACATAACATTGAACATTGGGAGGCTCATTACTTCAATTAATAGGATCACAAATGATTTCACTTTTTAGTTGGAACTTTTGGCGGTTCTCGAAAAAAGATAGCGAAAAAAATTATCCCTAGAGTCGAGACTAAGAGGAATGTATAAACCAATGCTTCCATAAATTTGATCATGCTTTACAATTATAGCTTCCATACCTGTTTGTTGTGAATTATCTCCTGGATAAAGAAATACGAGCAAGAGTCAATGAAAAGATTAAAGAAAAGATGCCAATTTCTATTTCCACATTAATCTATTCTATATCAACTAAAAAAATAAAATAATAAAGAAATCTTGTATTAGACGACTTGTCTTCTTGTCGTTGGATCTCCAAGTTTTTGGAATGTTCCAAATTCCACTTGAGCATCCAAATCCGGATCAATCCCAGCAAAAACATCTCTAAACAAGGTTCGAGCACCATGCCAAATGTGTCCAAAGAAGAAGAGAAGAGCAAAGGACGCATGCCCAAAAGTAAACCAACCCCTTGGACTGCTACGAAAAACACCATCTGATTTTAAAGTAGCACGATCTAATTCAAAAATTTCACCTAATTGAGCACGTCTCGCATATTTTTTCACAGTCGCAGGATCACTATAACTGACTCCATTAAGTTCGCCACCATAGAACTCAACAGTTACACCGACTTGTTCAACACTATACTTCGATTCTGCCCTTCTAAAGGGAACATCGGCCCTAACAATTCCGTCTCCGTCTACCAAAACAACCGGAAATGTTTCAAAAAAAGTAGGCATACGGCGTACAAAAAGTTCACGCCCTTCTTTATCTCGAAAAATAGGATGCCCTAACCAACCAACAGCTATTCCATCCCCATTGTCCATTGATCCTGCTCTGAACAACCCCCCTTTGGCCGGATTATTCCCGATGTAATCATAAAAAGCTAATTTTTCGGGAATTTTAGACCACGCTTCTGATAAACTTTGATTTTTAGCTAATCCAGCGCCAACTCTTCGATATATTTCTTGCTGGAAATATCCCTGATCCCATTGATATCGGGTAGGACCAAATAATTCGATAGGGGTAGTTGCTGAACCATACCACATAGTTCCCGCAACAACAAAAGCGGCAAAAAAGACAGCAGCGATACTACTGGAAAGCACAGTTTCAATATTTCCCATACGTAATCCTTTATACAGACGTTGGGGTGGACGGACACTAAGATGAAATAGGCCTGCCAATATACCTAAAGTACCCGCTGCAATATGATGAGAAGCTATTCCTCCCGGAATAAAAGGATCAAAACCTTCTACTCCCCACGCTGGATTTACAGGTTGTACCTTTCCGGTTAATCCATAAGGATCGGACACCCATATTCCAGGACCGTACAATCCTGTTACATGAAATGCGCCAAAACCAAAACAAGCCAACCCTGAAAGAAATAAATGAATTCCAAAAATCTTGGGCAAATCCAAAGAGGGTTTTCCTGTACGTTCATCACAAAATATTTCTAAATCCCAATACACCCAATGCCAGATAGCCGCTAAGAAGCACAACCCAGAAAACACAATATGTGCACCGGCCACACCTTCGTAACTCCAAATACCCGGATTCGTTATAGTTCCTCCTGTAATACTCCAACCGCCCCATGAATTGGTTATTCCTAAACGAGTCATAAACGGTATAACGAACATACCTTGTCTCCACATTGGATCAAGAACGGGATCAGAGGGATCAAAAACTGCTAATTCATATAGAGCCATCGAACCAGCCCAACCAGCAACTAAAGCTGTATGCATTATATGGACAGAAAGCAAACGACCGGGATCATTCAATACGACGGTATGAACACGATACCAAGGTAAACCCATGGAAATACCCCTTTATCAACACAAAATAGACACTATGTAACTTTATTGCATTAGCAAAAAATATGCTATGACCCTACGATTATCTTCAAGAAAGGAGTAATATTTGTTCTAGTCTTTTTTTTTAGTAAAAGCGGAACAATTTTGTTCCTAATAAGAAAGAGAAGCAGATCTATTCTATACCCGATAAGGAACAATACGCAATGGGGTTAATCCCATTTTCGATCAACAAATGCATCTATAAATGCATCCATATTTAGAAATCATTCAAAAGAACTATTCGGAATCGTAAACATTTTGATCGATTTATGACTCAAAAATATGATAAAAACTCAAATATGATAAAAGACAATATTATTAAGCCAATAAACGCATTGTTACGCTTCCACATCAAAGTCCAAGATAGTACTTAATTCTTTTTTCTTTCATTTTATGCCTATTGGTGTTCCAAAAGTACCTTTTCGAAGTCCGGGAGAGGAAGATGCCTCTTGGGTTGACGTATAGTGCGACTTGTCAGATATATTGGTCATATGGGATTTCCCCCGTTCTCTCCCCCGATTGAGATATCCTATGTTTCGGCCAAAAAAATTGAATTACCAAGAATTTGGAGCGTGAAATGCAATTTGATGTGAGGGATATTCCAATTCATAGTAGCAATTAGAATAATTTATGGTTTCATTTTTTGGAACACTAAAATGAAGTCTTCATAAGTAAAGTATTCCGGCTCCAAAAACATTTTGAATTTATTTTTTATTTATTACTCCATATATCCATATCTAATAAAAGATTATTATGGAATAATATTCCAAGTAATTGGAATCTCAAACTTTTCACTTTAAACGAATGCAGGAGGAAAGAAATCAATACATATTTAATATTTTGCATTGATAGAAGATATGAAATCAATTGAAAAAAAGAATTAAATAAAAGATGTAAAATGATTGGCCTTTGCTTTGTCCTATATGTGCAAATCAAAATTGGGCAGCTTTTTACTCGGAGTAGAGCATAAACCTAAAAGAATCGAAAAGACCTATTCAGGAACAAGAAAAAAACATCATGATTAAAATGAAATCACGATGATGCATTGCATCAATGATAAGTTAATTCTTTAATCTTAATGGATTCTTTTTTTGCGAGGGAACGGGTACAAAACGGAACTCATTTCTTTCTTGAAAAAATGACGAAAATTCGTTTCATCAATATACGAAATTTTTTAATCTCTTAGAATTAAGAAACCACTCTTAAAACTAACTTAAAACCAAATTAAATATATAATATATATATATCTTTTATTTTTTTATATATAACATAGAAATAGTTTCAAGAAAGAGGCCTGGAATCTACACATTGAGTCGTTTTTTCTCAATTTTGGTTGAACCGTATGCATCAAAAGGTCCATGTACGGCTCTTACGGGATACAAATTTGATCCTAATCAACCGACTTTATCGAGAAAGATTACTTTTTTTAGGACAAGAGGTTGATAGCGAGATCTCGAATCAACTGATTGGTCTTATGGTTTATTTGAGTATAGAGAATGATAACAAGGATTTGTATGTGTTTATAAACTCTCCTGGCGGATGGGTAATCCCGGGGGTCGCTATTTATGATACTATGCAATTTGTTCAACCTGATGTGCATACAATATGCATGGGATTAGCGGCTTCAATGGGATCTTTTATACTCGTCGGTGGAGAGATTACTAAACGTCTAGCATTCCCCCACGCTTGGCGCCAATGAGTTTTTTACGAAAAGAAGACTATGCATGAAATTAGAAAAATTAAGTAATAATAGCATGGCACATCGAATTCGATATACGAATTTTATTTTTTCAATATAGTCAATTATATATCGAAAGAGTAGTATGCAATTAGTCGAAAGAGTCGTCCCCATTTTATCTTCGCTATTGTCGGGGACCCATTTTAGCGTCACAAACCTTTTGTTTTTTATTTTACATTTTCCCACCGAAGACTTTTTCAAAATTCCGATATTTAGATTTATTGCTATATATATGAATATACTTTTGAAAGAATAAAAATAAATAAAATAAATCAAAACTTTGGGATTGCTGAATCACAGAGGAGATAAATATATAAAGCAACGGAGCCATCATAGTATTTTTTTAATTACTCTGAAATCGGAAAGGAAGGATGGTAATTGGATCGTTTGACGATAGCAATCCGATAAACCCTCAAATTTATAGATATTTTCTATCTCTTTAATTGATGATTCTTTGATGGAAGGTCAAGGTCAAACTGAATTCCATTCTAGAGCCGTATGCAATGCCTAAAAGATGCCCGTACGGTTGTTCTATCCTTTCTTTTTTTCTTTATCTCGTTCCATCTCATAATCGAGATAGAAGAACCCTTTGTTCCATCATCAGGGTAATGATACATCAACCTGCGAGTTCTTTTTATGAGGCACAAACGGGAGAATTTATCCTAGAAGCAGCAGAACTACTTAAATTGCGAGAAACCATTACAAGGGTTTATGTACAAAGAACGGGCAAACCCTTCTGGATTGTATCCGAAGATATGGAAAGGGATGTTTTTATGTCAGCAACAGAAGCCCAAGCTCATGGAGTTGTTGATCTTGTAGCAGTTGAATAAAAAATAAAAATAGCATCAAAAGTAGGGGGAATAAGTTTAAATAAATCGACAATTTGTATTTTTTTTTTATTGAAAAGTAATTCATAATTAGCCGGTTAGGATCAATCTAAACCAACCCATTCATTATTCATTATGGATCCGATTCAACATGCCAACTATTAAACAACTTATTAGAAACACAAGACAGCCAATCCGAAATGTCACGAAATCCCCCGCTCTCGGGGGCTGTCCTCAGCGACGAGGAACATGTACTAGGGTGTATGCGCGACTCGTTCCGATCATTTCTAATAGAAAGAAGTAAATCGAAGAACGAAGTACGTACGTTCACTATATCAAACTAAAAAAGCTCTATTGGATTTTTCCATTGGATAGGAAATTTATGGTTTGCGTTGGTGCAAATTGAATTCACTCTAGTTTCAAAATTGAAGATGATAAAAAATGCCTCATTGGTAACGAATGTTTATCCATTAAGCGAGCAACTATTATTTTGAAAAACCAATTTGATGATGAAAAACGGACTAAGAGGGTCAGCTATCCCCCCCAGCAAATCCTCATAATTCAATATCGTTACTGTATAAGTAGATCTCATTGTGAAAGACTTTTTTTTTTTTTTTACTAGTTGAGGTAGAGCAAAAGAATGTGAACTGTACAAGTTAGCAATAGTATTCTATTCATTAAATGAAGTCGAAGTAAAGGACTCCGGTGTATAGAGAGGACTTCACCGTTTTAGAAAGAACCATAGAAACGATGAAACCCATGATTTCCCTTTTCTATATAGGCATTCAACTCAAAATAAGAAATTGTATTGATACTAAGTATCAAAAAACGAAAACAGACAAAATATTCTATTAAAAGAAATTCAAATAAATATAAATGAATAGGAATAAATAAATCGTGGTCGGGAAGGTTATAGTAGCCAAAGCCATTGGAATTCTTATTTTATACATCGGAAGAATGTGTGCGTGTTGTTATTACTAAACTAGTAAATTGGAAAAGAATAACTGAAAGAAAGGAAATCCATTAGTTATTCATTAAGGTTTCATTTATTCAATGACCAGAATTACACGAGGATATATAGCTCGTAGACGTCGAACAAAAATTCGTTTATTTGCATCAAGCTTTCGTGGAGCTCATTCGAGGCTTACTCGAACAATTATACAACAGAAAATCAGAGCTTTGGTTTCGTCTTATCGAGATAGAGATAAGCGAAAGAGGGATTTTCGTCGTTTGTGGATCACTCGGATAAATGCAGTAATTCGTACTCAGTTTGTATCCTATAGTTATCATAATTTTATACACAATCTGGACAAGAACCGGTTGCTTTTTAATCGTAAAATAGTTGCACAAATAGCTATATTAAATAGGAATTGTCTTTATATGATTTCGACTTCGATCAAAAATAAATAAATTCTTGAATTTTAAGGAAAAATTGGAATTGTAAGTTCGACTATTGAAAATGCCATTTTCTGGAGAATGAACTCCGAGAAAGTAGAATAAAAATTAGTATGATAAATATAAAGTCGCTCAAAATAAAATGAGCAACCAAATCCGTCCAATAAATATACAAGACAAAAAGATTGCTTCTTCGCCGATTCTTGTTTTTTTTTTTACGATAGATAAAAATTGGAGAAATCCAATCAAATCTTGATTGGATTTCTCGAATTCTTCGAATAAAACCTCAAACTCGATTTCAGTTTTCGACTTTGAATTTTGAGTCAAATTGAAGAGGAAAGTAAGCCTACTCTTTTTATTTTTATTTATTCCGGATTCTAAGACCATTAGCTCTGGCCGTCGATTCACTTCTTTCAAATTGTTTATCATTATTCAGAAAGGGTAATAAAGATAAAATACGAGCTTGTTTTATAGCAATAGTAATTAATCGTTGTTGTTTTAAGGTCAATCTATTCACCCGTCTGGATAATATTTTTCCTTGTTCACTAATAAATCGACTAATTAAACTCATGTTTCTATAATCAATTCGATCCCCCGATTGGATCGGGGGCAAACGCCTACGAAAAGATCGTTTGGATTTCCGAAGGGGTGGCTTGGATTTTTCCATACTTTGTTTATTCCTTATCTCGAAAATACTATTTCAATCCAATCCAAATTAATTTTGAATTCAAAAAGAAAATTGGTTTTTTTTTGAGTTAATTTAATTCTGTTAACTAAACTAGAATAATAGGGTCTCTCGAATAGAGAATATGTCCTTTTTTTCTTCCTGCTAGAAGAGTGATACACAAATACCTTGGAGTCGGTTTATTTCTTTATCTCCCCGTGAATCGTATGTTTGTAACAATAGGGACAGAATTTTCGCAATTCCAAGCGACTCGGCGTGTTGTGTCGATTCTTTTGAGTAATATATCGGGAAATCCCCCTTGATTCCTTATTAAGTCCGTTTCGAAGACAATTGCTACATTCCAAAATAACTGTTACTCGGGCATCTTTTCCCTTGGCCATGACCCTCCTTTAGTTTGAGTTTTTGATTCAATCAACTCTTCTTATTTGCTAATCTTGAAGTGCCTAGCAAAAATAAATAAAAAAAAAGGTTGCTAAGTTGAAATTATGAAAGATTTCGTTACAATCACAATACAATAACAATATAATAAGTAAATAGAATTTTGAATTCATTTGTGAAGTTTAAGTGGAAGAACAAATTTGAACTCTTTTGAATTTAGCTATATTGAATTCGATTTGAAGTATAGTATATAGTACACTATTTCACTTTCCTATCTTGTATTCCAGTTTTTTCATGGACCCCCTTCTGTTCTCACTCTATTTTTTCGAAATCGAATTGAACGCTGAGCTCAAATTTAACCGAGGTTGAATTCATTTTTTTTTTTTCTATCTTTCCTCCTTTCTTGATTTTGTCTCTCAGTATCTAATTGAATTTTTGATAATTCAAAAAAGAGGGGAAGGGATTAGTGACAGATCTCTTTTGATTCTAGCTCTAATCTTCTTCACCCCTTCCCCATGTTACCTAACTAAACTAGTATGTTTAAAAAAAAGGAAATGTCAACGCATCTGGGAATAAACGATTGATCTCTATCAACAGACCTGCTAAAGACCCGAACCAGAGAGTACTTAGGATTGGTGCCACGGAAAGATAGGTTTTTAGATCTCGCATTTTGAATCCTCCTTCTTTATGTTTTAATGTTTTATTAAAATATCTGATGCTGATGGAAATACATATCGGATATGGAAGTATTTGAGATTCCTTTGTATTTTACAGGATTCCTAATTTCCATGATTGATTTAAGACGATAAAAAAAAGATAAGATTCCCCCTTATCCTAAAAAAAAAAGTACCTTTCTTCACCTCCCCCCAGTATTCCCTCGTTCTTTTTTACGATCATTTTTTTGATATTCCTATGTATATAGGCATCTTATTATAATAATAATAATATATATGTTATATTCTATGAATAATATTCTATATCTACGAGATTTTCTCGTAGATATGAGTTAAAAGAACTAAAATAAATAAATGTCAAGAAAAATTGGATATGTTCCTATATTAATAGGATAGGAATAGAAAAAATGGAAAAACTAAGATTTTTGAAAATAAGACGGGGATTCTCTACAATGACAATGTAGACCACTTGAAAGAAAGGGATGTAGCGCAGCCCGGTAGCGCGTTTGTTTTGGGTACAAAATGTCACGGGTTCAAATCCTGTCATCCCTACCTGTTACTTCTCTTATGAGAAGTAACAAGGAATAAATTTCAATCGATTCAAATCACACATCCAGTTTTTTTTATGTTATGCTCGAAGATAGTCTAGGCATTCAAGATAAGATTAGAGTGGGGGACAAAAAAAATCTTCTTTTTTTTTACTATTTTGATATGAAAAGAAGACTTGTTTTTTTTTTTTTCATTTTTCTTTATAAAATAAAAAAAGCGCTCTTAGTTCAGTTCGGTAGAACGTGGGTCTCCAAAACCCGATGTCGTAGGTTCAAATCCTACAGAGCGTGATTCTGGGCTTAATTACTCTGAGAATTAAATGCAAATTTAAAAATTTAAATAAGTGAGCAGAACAGTAAAGTAATCTGAATTTGACCTCCTCTTTTCTTAAAAAAAAATTAACAGGAGGTGAAATTATCAAAAAAAAAAACTTTTAATTAATCAAAGGTCTAACTGATCACCACGTCTGTATTGTAAATACGCAGTTACAAATAATCCCGCTAAAGTAATAGGAATTAGACCTAAGACAATTCCAAATAGAAAAACTTCAATCATTTCAATTTTTTTTTTTTTAAAAAAGGAAAAAAGGGAGGTACTATCTATCACTAAATATTAATTCGTAGTGCCAGGTAATCTCAATGACCAATAATTGTAAATACATTCGGTAATGAACTATAGAATCTCGGAGTACCACAGAAAGATTTCTTTTTAGTTTTATGCGTTCGGCTCATTCGATTGATTTTAAATCAATCGTATCTTATTGAGACTAATAAAGAGAGTTGAGGTTATAGTTAAAGCTGCTAGTAGAAAACCAAAATAACTAGTTATAGTAAGCATGAAGGGGCTAATTGAAATATGTTCTTTTTCTACATATGTTTAGAAAACATTTCCCTAAGTTTGAAGATAAGACGATAAGAAAAAATATCAATTGAAGCGAAAAATAATAAGTTGAATTCTTAGTTGTTAATGAATGAAGCAGTCATTCCACTACTAACTACTACCAAAAGACTAAAGTCTAAACGGGGATAAGTTAATCATTTTGAGCATCTACGCTATTTTTATTTTGTAGATCTTTTCAATTTATTAAAATCAAATAAAGAGTGAATTTAGACATTATAATACCCCTTCTCTTCGTCGAAGAGATTATGTGAATGAACCCAATACTCAGCTAATAAATAAACAAAAAGAAATCGAATTGATTCAAATAATCAAATCAAATAAAGTAGTGAAATTCCATTCGTAGACCAGTAATCCTTATCATTTTTTTTTAGTTTATCGATTGTTTCCCTATTTTTTTTTTATTATTATATAATTTAATAATTTATTATGAATAAGAGAAATAGAATGAATAAGAGAAATAGATTTTGTTTTAATCAATACTCTATACTCCTAGTACTTGTTACTGTACGAATCCGAAATTCGCTTTAAATGGAATAAACTAAAACGAAACAAAAAAAAGATTTCAAGAAAACCTTTTTTACAGTTTAGAGGTAGAGGTATAAAAAGGAATTTTTTGAATTTAGAAATTGGTAACGGGAAATAGGCTAATTTAACTGTATTTTTTTTATAAAAACCAACCCCTTCCCCCTTGGTTTACCTAACGTCAGTTTTCCGGTTCGAAACCAATAATAATATATTAGAGAGAAATAAACCTTATCTTATATAAATTTATATAAATTTCATCTCAAATCATCAATTCATACTTCTAGGTTTGACAAGGAAAAGAAAAAAAGAAATTATCAACGAGTCCTTCATTTACATACTGATTCAAATTGCGTTGCTGTCTTA